ACATATAAAATGCGGTTAATCCTGCTGTGGAACAAGCTATTATTGCGAAAATTGGTGAATACAACCAACTATCATTAAGAATTTCATCTTTTGACCAAAAACAAGCAAGAGGTGGAATACCACAAAGAGAAAGTGTACCCACTAAAAAACCAGTTTTTGTAATTGGTACATTCTTTTTTAAACCTCCCATAAGAACCATATTCTGGCTTTTATCTGGAGAATAGCCAACAATAGATTCCATTGAATGAATAATAGATCCGGATCCTAAGAACAACAATGCTTTTGAATAAGCATGAGTAATCAAATGAAATAAAGCAGCTCGATAAGACCCCATACCTAGAGCTAACATCATATAACCCAGTTGAGACATTGTAGAATAAGCTAAACTTCTTTTAATATCTTTTTGAGCAAGGGCTAAAGTAGCTCCTAATAGTGCTGTTATTATACCTATCAAAGATATGAAATTCATTATGTAAGGTATGATTATAAAAAGAGGAAGAAGCCGAGCTACAAGAAAAATTCCCGCGGCTACCATAGTAGCGGCGTGGATAAGAGCGGAAATCGGAGTAGGCCCTTCCATGGCATCAGGTAACCATATATGAAGGGGAAATTGTGCAGATTTTGCAACTGCACCAGCAAATAAAAGAAAGGAACACAAAGTAACAAATAGAAAATGAACTTCATTATTAGAAATCAAGTTATTCAATATTTCGAACAAATCCCGAAATTCAAAACTACCCGTTATCCAATAAAGACCTAAAATTCCTAATAATAAACCAAAATCCCCTACACGATTAGTTACAAACGCTTTTTGACAAGCAGTTGCCGCAATAGGTCGCGTGAACCAAAAACCTATTAATAGGTAAGAACACATTCCAACTAATTCCCAAAAAATATAAATTTGTATCAAATTAGAACTAGTAACTAATCCCAACATTGAAGTATTGAAAAAACTCAGATAAGCAAAAAATCTCAAATATCCTTGATCATGAGACATATAATTATCACTATAAAAAAGAACCAAAATTCCAACAGTAGTAATTAATATTAACATAATAGAAGTAAGTGGATCGATTAAGTAACCGAACTCTAAAGAAAAATCATTATTAATGGTCCAAGACCATACATATTGATAGATAAAACTTCTATTTATTTGTTGAATAGATAGATAGACGGAAAGAATCATAACTATGCTTAACAGTAAAATACTAGGAAAAGCCCATATACGACGAAGATTTTTTGTTGCTGTCGGAAAAAGTAGAAGTCCCACTCCTATTAGCGCAGGAACTGGTAGTGGAATGAAAGGTATAATCCATGAATATTGATATGTATATTCCATAAAACAACCTTGTTTTAGTCTTAATTAATTGTTTCTGATTCACCGGCTCTTATCTCTTTTTTTTTTAGATTCAATAAAAAATCACGATATGAAAAACTTAAATAGAATTTTCTATTCTTAATTATTCTCAATCTTTTTTTCCTCAATACTTCAAATATTCAAATGAATAAAGTTAGAATTGGAGAAATGATATGAATATGATCGAGTTGCGATTACAATATAAAAAATTCTTTATTTATTAGATTATTTAATAATTCTTCTTCTTTATATTTTCTTTATATTTATTATTAATTAATATTGAATATATTATTATAATAATATATTGAATTTATATATTTATAATATAATATTATTATTTAGAATATTATTCTATTCTATTTTTTATAATATTTTTTATAATATTAATATAATATTAAGTAATTAAGTAAGATTTTTATGAAAATAGAAAAAAATTTCTATTATTATTACCTATTACGAAAATTTATATCTATAGAACAAAGATAAAGAATTGCACCAAAATCGACTACTTAATAATTACTTTATTTTGATATGAATAATAGTAATAATAGGATAGCCCATAACTTGAACTTGACCCCCAAAAGAAAATGAATTTTTTAGTTTTAGGTGATTTTTTGATAATCATTAACAAATTTCATCAGGGAACTGATTGACTGTCTTTTATTCCAATAGAAAACATTTCTCTTTGCAGGAAAGACTATAATATTTTCCATTTTTATTCCACTGGAGAAACAAAGAAAAATGAAAATTGTTTGCAGAATAGATGTCTTTCACATCCAACTATAGAAATGAATAACTTTTTTAAATTTTTCATGGCAGTTCCAAAAAAACGTACTTCTATATCAAAAAAACGTATTCGTAAAAATATTTGGAAAAAAAAGGCATATTGGGCAGCGTTGAAAGCTTTTTCGTTAGCGAAGTCTCTTTCTACGGGAAATTCGAAAAGTTTTTTTGTACGACAAATAAATAAGCAAAGGCTAGATTAAATAATATTAATCTGAAAATGGTACTTTTTTGTTTGAAAAAATGGAATATAGTTGATTTTTATTAATTGAATATATTTTATCATTTCCGAATGGGGATTCTTATTTTCCCCATCCGTTCACTTGTTACAAAAATCCAGAATACTAAATAATTAGAAAGAAATAAGTTTCTATACTATAACTAACTAACTATATAAAAATATAATAAGATCTTTAGGAAAAGTGAAAATCAAAGGATTGTTGAAACTAATTGACTAAGTTTAAAACCTCTTTTGTAACTTTCGGAATCATTATTTTTCTGGACCAGTATAAATATAGAATATACTCCCAACTCCTTTGATAAAAAAAAAGTCTCTCGACTCATTTAGGTCGGTATTATAGTTTAGTTAGCTATTATAGACGCATAATCTGTCAATTTTGAGTGATCAAAAATAGATCCTATGTTTGTAAAGGAAGATTGATCAATCTTTCTAATTCTATAATTCTAATTTCTACAAAGACTTTTTTGATTTGAAGTTTGCAGTAGGTTAGTAATAATTTTTATAGAAAAGCAAAAACTTTTTTGTTAGACAAGATGTTCAGACCAATATCTAATTGGTCTACTAAATCCTAAATCAAATTGTCTATGGGACAAAAAAAGAACTTAAGGGTAAATACAAAGTTCTAAAAATATTTACATAATTTTGGGTGTCAGGATGTACTATCATCCATAAAAAGACTTTTTTTGTTCATTGAACAAATGCATTTCTTAGTTGAAATTCATAAAATAACATAACATAAATGATAAATGAATTATTAAAAACTATTGACAAATGCAAATGAGAAAGAACTTTTTTTGAGTTCTATACTTAGATTGGAGTCATAATTATTTAGTGAGAAGATTTCCGTTTTAGTAGAGCATAAACTTAAACTACGAAAACGTCCTAAAAAATGGACACTTAAAATTCTATAATAAAGATTTGTATTGGAACCTTTCAATGCATATTTTATTTTCTTTTGAATATTAAAAGGGAAACGCTTTTTTCTCCTTTTTCTCATTAATTGAAATTCAAAAAAATAGGGAATCCTTCAATCTTCAATCTCGACGATTAACTAAAAATAGATTATTATTATTTCAAATACGCTGGCTGGCCGCTATGGTGAAATCGGTAGACACGCTGCTCTTAGGAAGCAGTGCTAGAGCATCTCGGTTCGAATCCGAGTAGCGGCATCTATATCATCTTCGAAAAGAGATAGAATAGGGCCTATAATGAATGAAATTCAATTCTGAATTTCAATTCCGTATATATAATTGGATACCCTCTTTTTTAATTATGATATTTTCTACTTTAGAACATATATTAACTCATATATCCTTTTCGATCGTTTCAATTGTAATTATAATTATTTTGATAACCTTATCCGTCGATGAAATCATAGGACTATATCATTCGCCAGAAAAAGGCATGATAGCTACTTTTTTCTGTATAACAGGATTATTAGTCACTCGTTGGGTTTATTCGGGCCATTTTCCATTAAGTAATTTATATGAATCATTAATTTTTCTGTCGTGGAGTTTCTCCATTATTCATATGGTTCCGTATTTAAAAAAACATCACAATTTTTTAAGCATAATAATCGCGCCAAGTACTATTTTTACCCAGGGCTTTGTTACTTCAGGTCTTTTAAATGAAATGCAGCAATCAGAAATATTAGTACCTGCTCTTCAATCCCAGTGGTTAATGATGCACGTAAGTATGATGGTATTGGGCTATGCCGCTCTTTTATGTGGATCATTATTATCAGTAGCTCTCTTAGTCATTACATTTCGAAAAGTTCTAAGAATTTTTCGTAAAAACAATAATTTTTTAAATGAGTCATTTTCCTTTGAAGAGATCCAATACATGAATGAAAGAAGCAATGTTTTACTAAACACTTCATTTTTTTCTTCTAGAAATTATTACAAGGCTCAACTGATTCAACAATTAGATCATTGGAGTTATCGTATTATTAGTTTAGGGTTTATCTTTTTAACGATAGGTATTCTTTCGGGAGCAGTATGGGCTAATGAGGCATGGGGATCCTATTGGAATTGGGATCCAAAAGAAACTTGGGCATTTATTACTTGGACCATGTTTGCGATTTATTTACATACTCGAACAAATCCAAATTTGGAAAGTGTAAATTCCGCAATTGTGGCTTTTATGGGCTTTATTATAATTTGGATATGCTATTTCGGGGTCAATTTATTAGGAATAGGGTTACATAGTTATGGTTCATTTAATTTACATTAAAATGTAATTAAATTCAAAAGATCCTGACCACTACAAAGATAGAATAGCCTATATAGGCCTATATATAATATGCCTATATATTATCTATATACCTATATAAAAAATAAATAGAATATTGAATAAATATTTTTCAAATAAGTAAGAATATAAGAAAAGAAAACTTCATGTAAGATGTCGCGAACCATTTGAATCAAGTAGTGTAGTGATTCAAATGGTTCTCACAAAGCCGAACTCGATTTGTTTCCAATTCATTTTTACTTATTTTTTACTTAACTTAATCTTAATAAGAGAAAAGAAAACTTAAAAGAAAAAAAGATTTCTTTCTCATTGTACAACGAAGAATATTGAAACTAATAGGATTCGTTTTTAATTTCTTCTTTTTTTTTCTTGAAAACTATGGATAAAAATAATTAGATATAATAGCTTCCACCTTATCAACTGATAATGAAAGAACGAAATCCGGATAAATACCAATACCGATTATTGGTAGAAGGATAGAGATCGAAACAAATAACTCTCGCGGCCCAGAATCAAAGAAATAAGAGTTTGGAACATTAAATAACTTGTATCCATAGAACATTTGGCGTAACATAGATAATGAATAAATAGGAGTTAATATCATTCCAATTGCCATTAAAAAAGTAATTAGGATTTTTGGCATTAAAAGATACTTTTGACTGGTAATTATTCCAAAAAATACTAATAATTCTGCAACAAAACCGCTTAGGCCCGGTAATGCAAGAGAAGCCATCGATAAGATACTGAACATCGTGAATATTTTTGGAAGTGGGATAGCCATTCCACCCATTTCATCGAGATAAAGAAGGCGTATTCTATCATAACTCGTTCCTGCCAAGAAAAAAAGAACAGCACCAATAAATCCATGAGAGATTATTTGTAAAATGGCTCCATTAAGTCCCGTATCGGTTATAGATCCAATTCCAATAATTATGAAACCCATATGAGATATAGAGGAATAGGCTATTCGTTTTTTTAAATTACGTTGCCCAGGAGATGTTGAAGCTGCATAGATTATTTGTACTGCACCTACTATAATCAACCAGGGAGAAAATAGGGAATGAGCGTGGGGTAATAATTCCATATTGATCCGAACCAACCCATACGCTCCCATTTTTAATAAGATTCCAGCTAGAAGCATACACGTACTATAATGTGCCTCCCCATGTGTATCTGGTAACCATGTATGTAAGGGTATAATCGGCAATTTGACAGCAAAAGCAATAAGAAATCCAATATAGAATATTATTTCGAGTGCCACAGGATACGATTGATTAGCTAATGTTTCAAAATTGAGTGTTGGTTCATTGGAACCATATAAACCAATACCCAGAACTCCTATTAATAGAAAAATAGACCCCCCCGCAGTGTACAGAATGAACTTTGTAGCTGAATAGAGACGTTTCTTTCCCCCCCACATCGCTAGAAGTAGATAAACGGGAATTAATTCTAACTCCCACATTATGAAAAAAAGTAAAAGGTCTCGAGACGAAAATGATCCTATTTGACCGCTGTACATTGCTAACATCAGAAAATGGAATAGTCGAGAATCCCGAGTAACTGGCCAAGCCGCTAAAGTAGCTAAAGTGGTAATAAATCCCGTCAATAAAATAGGGCCTATAGAAAGTCCATCTATTCCCAATCTCCAATAAAAATCAAAAAAATTGATCCATTTATAATCCTCCGCTAGCTGAGTTAATGGATCGTCCAATTGGAAATGATAACAGAATGTATAGGTTGTTAAAAGAAGCTCTAAAATACATATACATATAGTATACCATTTGATGACCTTATTTCCTCTATGAGGTAGAAAGAAAATTAAAGAACCCGTCAATATCGGAAAAACTACAATTATTGTTAACCAAGGAAAATAATTCGTGGTAAAGACAAGATACACTTGGACCAAAAAAACCCGCGCTCAAAAATAATATTATTATATTTTTTTATTTTTGAGTACGGGTTTTTGTCGGTAAAAAAAAGAAACTGTATTCAAAATGTATTTAAATGGTTTTTTCTGGAACGTATTAATAACCTAGACCCATACTTTTAGTTGTTTCATCCCCTAAATAAACTCGAACGCTCAAAAAATCCGTTGGACAAGCGGATTCACATCTCTTACAACCGACACAGTCCTCTGTTCTTGGAGCAGAAGCAATTTGCTTAGCTTTACATCCATCCCAAGGTATCATTTCTAATACATCTGTTGGGCAGGCCCGGACACATTGAGTACATCCTATACAGGTAGCATAAATCTTTACTGAATGCGACATTGGATCTATAAATTTTTGAATGTCATAAACTTTCGATCTAGTAAACTTATAAATGAATCATGTATTTATACACCAGATGAATCAATGATTTTACCAGAATTTTTCACATCAATCGAATTCTGGATCAACTCAAGAGATTGGGCCAAGATACTTTAATTTCTTACCTTTTGCTCATATCTACGTATCATATACGCAAATTTATATTCATGCTAATTGAATTTCAATTTCAATTGATGAAGAGTCTAATTTCTATAATTGATACTACTTATTTATTTAATAAATTCGATTGATTGATACGAGTTGATTTTCTGTTACGATAAATTGACGAAACAATAGCCAACCCAATAGCTGCTTCAGCGGCTGCAATAGCTATAATAAAAATTGAGAAAATATCTCCTTTTAATTGTCGACTATCAAAAAAATCCGAAAATGTTACGAAATTTATATTAACCGCATTCAGTATAAGTTCAAGACACATAAGAGCCCTAACCATATTTCGACTCGTGATCAATCCATAAATACCGATAGAAAATAAATAGGCACTCAAAACAAGTACATGTTCGAGTATCATTGACCAGCTCCTTATTAATTTTAATTCA